TAAGGGTTTGAACGAAACAAGTTTAATCATTAGTAAAGCCGAAGTCAACGAGGGCACAACTGTGAAAAAATTAAAGCCCCGGGCTCGAGGACGGGGTTATCCTATAAAAAGATCCACTTGTCATATAACTATTGTATTGAAAGATATATCTTTAGATGAAGAGGAAGAAATAGATAAAAGGAAATTCTATAAATTAGAGCTGAGGAATACTTAAAGGAAGAATATTTTATATTATAAAAAATACATTATAAAAAATACAAATACGCTATATTATGTTATGCTTAAAAAAAATCGAATGAATAAAAAAAAAATACAAACAGATGTCACGTTTCACGATATATATAGTAGTGGGGGATTATGGGACAAAAAATAAATCCACTTGGTTTCAGACTTGGTGCAACCCAAGGTCATCATTCTCTTTGGTTTGCACAACCAAAAAATTATTCAAAGGATCTACAAGAAGATCAAAAAATACGAGATTGTATCAAAAATTATGTGCAAAATAATATGAAAATATCCTCTAATGTAGAGGGAATTGCACGTATAGAGATTCAAAAAAGAATTGATTTGATTCAGGTCATAATCTATATGGGATTCCCCAAGTTATTAATAGAAGACAGGACTCGAAGAATCGAAGAATTACAGACGCATGTACAAAAAGAACTCAATTGTGTAAACCGAAAACTCAACATTGCTATTACAAGAATTGCAAATCCTTACGGGCACCCCAATATTCTTGCAGAATTTATAGCCGGACAATTAAAGAATAGAGTTTCATTTCGCAAAGCAATGAAAAAAGCTATTGAATTAACTGAACAGGCAGGTACAAAAGGGATTCAAGTACAAATTGCAGGGCGTATCGACGGAAAAGAAATTGCACGTGTTGAATGGATCCGAGAAGGTAGAGTTCCTCTACAAACCATTCGAGCTAAAATTGATTATTGTTCCTATGCAGTTCGAACTATCTATGGGGTATTAGGCATCAAAATTTGGATATTTGTAGACGAGGAATAATAAGAACTTACTTGACTTATATTTAGTTCTATCTGGTGATAAAACAAAAAATGGCAAACTCTTTCATTCTTTTTCTGGTAAATAATAAAAAAAAAAAAGAACAATTCTATAAGGTTGAATAAAAATTCGATTAATCATTTGATATAATTGCTATGCTTAGTGTGTGACTCGTTGGTTTTTTTAGGGTTGGGATTCAAAAAAATGGACAGCCCATAGTACAAACTGATAACTATAGAACTAATAACCAACTCATCACTTCGTGTTATCTGGATAGAAAGAACCAGTCAAGATATGATATATAAGTCATATCATTGTAGCAACTGAAATCTTTTTTACATAAACAAACAAAAAAAATCTGATTATGGGTTGTAAAGCAATATAAAGTATACAGATAAATGGAAGGGTGAGAGAAAGATAGAAAAAGAATATTAATGATATATAATTCCAATATGTAAGGTCTATGAGTCATCTCATATAAAGGGAATGTAATAAAGCATCAATACTGATTGATCCATAATTAGACAAATCCGTGCATAGAACACAAAATCAAGAGCCCCGAGCCAATAAAGACTGAGAAGGTTGACTCAAGAATAAATTTAATTGGAGGCTCCGTTGTAAAATTCAGACCTAATCATTAATCGAGAAGTGGTGGGAACGACAGAACCTGTGAATGCATAAGATTCTATTGAAAACGAATCCTAATGATTCATTGAGTAGGATGGCGGAACGAACCAGAAACCTATTCATTTATTCTGAGAGGTCATGTCATAGACTAATCTTACAACTGAATGTTGAAAGAGTAAATATTCGCCCGCGAATTTTTTTTATTTCGAAATTTTAGTCGATTCGAAATAAAAGGAAAAACAAAATAAAGATTCATTATAGCGTTCTACCAAAACGACATTATCTATAAATAGAATACGTGTTAAATTATATATTAAAACACAAAAAATTTCTAATTTCTAATCGATTAGATCAAATTTCAAAGAATCCCACGATTCCATATATTATTAACCGTGTATTTTTTTTTTGTTTAATTATTTTAAATTGTTTAATTCGCGAGGAGCTGGATGAGAAGAAACTCTCGTGTCCGGTTCTGTAGTAGAGATGGATGGAATTGCTAAACAACCATCAACTATAACCCCAAAAGAACCAGATTCCGTAAACAACACAGAGGAAGAATGAAAGGAATATCTTATCGAGGTAATCGTATTTGCTTCGGTAGATATGCTCTTCAAGCGCTTGAACCCGCTTGGATCACATCTAGACAAATAGAAGCAGGGCGGCGAGCAATGACACGAAATGCACGCCGCGGTGGAAAAATATGGGTACGCATATTTCCAGACAAACCTGTTACAGTAAGACCTACAGAAACACGTATGGGTTCGGGGAAAGGATCTCCCGAATATTGGGTAGCTGTCGTTAAACCCGGTAGAATACTTTATGAAATGAGCGGAGTAGCAGAAAATATAGCTAGAAGGGCTATTTCAATAGCGGCATCTAAAATGCCTATACGAACTCAATTCATTCTTTCTGGATAGGAATGTAGAAACAAACGAAAGGGGTTTTTGGGATGAAAAAAAAACAATTGCAGGTTTCTTTTTTTGTTTTGAACAAATAATATTTCTTTTTTTTTTTTTTATTTATACCTTTGCATTGAAAAAGAAAAAACCGATAAAAAAATGATATGATTCAACCTCAAACCCATTTGAATGTAGCGGATAACAGCGGGGCCCGAGAATTGATGTGTATTCGAATCATAGGAGCTAGTAATCGACGATATGCTCATATTGGTGACATTATTGTTGCTGTAATCAAGGAAGCAGTACCAAATACACCTCTAGAAAGATCAGAAGTGGTCCGAGCTGTCATTGTACGTACTTGTAAAGAACTCAAACGCGACAACGGTATGATAATACGATATGATGACAACGCTGCGGTTGTTATTGATCAAGAAGGAAATCCAAAAGGAACCCGAATTTTCGGCGCGATCGCCCGGGAATTAAGACAGTTAAATTTCACTAAAATAGTTTCATTAGCACCTGAAGTATTATAGGGGAAGACCTTAATATAGTATTTGAATGAAATTGTTAATATAGTATTTGAATGAAATTGATTCAATTTATTTAATTTATTAGTAAATTGTTTATCTATCACGTATATATCTTTAATAATTCATAAATAAAAAAAAAAAAAAGAATTCATAAATATTAAAAAATTCAGAAAAAAAGAAAAAGAGCATGTTGATTATATCAAAATTCGGGGGAAACAAAAATCTTAGTTTATCATGAGTAAAGACACTATTGCTGACATAATAACCTCTATACGAAATGCTGACATGAATAAAAAAAGAACAGTTCGAATACCATCTACTAACATCACTGAAAATATTGTTAAAATCCTTTTACAAGAAGGTTTTATTGAAAACGTGAGAAAACATCAAGAAAGCAATAAATATTTTTTGGTTTTAACCCTACGACATAGAAGAAATAGGAAAGGACCATATAGAACTGTTTTAAATTTAAAACGGATCAGTCGACCCGGTCTACGAATATATTCTAACTATCAACGAATTCCTAGAATTTTAGGCGGAATGGGGGTTGTAATTCTTTCTACTTCTCGAGGTATAATGACAGACCGAAAGGCTCGACTAGAAGGAATCGGCGGAGAAGTTTTGTGTTATATATGGTAATCTTTCTAATAGCCGACACGGTCATATTTGTGAAAAAAGAGAAAGGACAAGTTTATAATATTATCCCTCTTACATTAGTTGATACTTCAAAGCGGTTTTACCTGGAATGAAACAACAAAAATGGATTCATGAGGGTTTAATTACTGAACAACTTACCGATGGTATGTATCTTCCGGATTCGTTTAGATAACAAAAAAATTATTCTGGTTTTTGTTTCGTAAAGGATTTCATGGAGTTTTATACGTATACTACCAGGAAATAGACTAAAAATTGAGGTAAGTCCTTATGATTCAACCAAAGGGCGTATAATTTAGAGACTCCAAAGCAAAGACTTGAATGATTAGGCGGTTTTTTCAATTTCAACATTCTTTCGTGAGGATACAATTCGAAATTAAAAATTTCAAGAAACTTATTTTCTTCCAATTAAGTAGATTCGGTATTAAAAAAAGGAATGACAAATATGAAAATAAGGGCCTCCGTTCGTAAAATTTGTGAAAAATGTCGATTAATCCGTAGGCGGGGACGAATTATAGTAATTTGTTCTAACCCGAGACATAAACAAAGACAAGGATAATCTTTCTAAAACAAAAAGACTCTCGAAATCTAAAGGACCCGATGTACAGATGTACAAATAAATAAATAAAATAAGTAAAAAAAAAAAAAAAAAAACAAAGAATAAGGATCTGTTTTGACATGAAATGGATATATCCATATATCTCTGACTTATATTTATGAGATGATAAAATATGGCAAAACCTATACCAAAAATTGGTTCGCGTAGAAATAGACGTATTGGTTCACGTAAGAATACACGTAGAATTCCCAAGGGAGTTATTCATGTTCAAGCAAGTTTCAACAATACCATTGTGACTGTTACAGATGTACGGGGTCGAGTAATTTCTTGGTCCTCTGCCGGGGCTTGTGGATTCAAGGGTACAAGAAGGGGTACACCATTTGCCGCTCAAACCGCAGCAGGAAATGCTATTCGGACAGTAGTGGATCAAGGTATGCAACGAGCAGAAGTTATGATAAAAGGCCCGGGTCTCGGAAGAGATGCGGCATTAAGAGCTATTCGTAGAAGTGGTATACTATTAAGTTTCATACGGGATGTAACTCCTATGCCACATAATGGCTGTAGGCCTCCTAAAAAAAGACGTGTGTAAAAATAAACATTGAAGAAATTTCAAGAGAAATAAATAATTCAATGATTTGATCAAATAATATACTATGGTTCGAGAGAAAGTAACAGTATCTACTCGGACACTACAGTGGAAGTGTGTTGAATCAAGAGCAG